GTTCCAGAAGATGTTAATGGTAAGCAAGAAGATTGTTTACGAAGAAACAACAAGAAAAATTCATATTCTGATACATAAGAGTTATATAGGAATCGAAATAGTCTTTTATTTTCTTTTTTCAAAAGAAAAATCGATTTCATTGAAGTAATAAGACTATTCCAATTCGAATAGTAGTTGAGAAAGAATCGCAATAAATGCAAAGATGGAACATCTTTGATCCGGTATTGAAGGAGTTGAACCAAGATTTCAAAATGGATAGGATAGGGTATTTCTATATGTGATAGATAATGTAAATGCAAAAATTTGTCTTCTAAAAAGGGAAATATTGAATGAATAGATCGTAAATTCTGAAACTTTGGTGTTTCTTTTTCTTTCGGACAAGATAATTCTCGTAGCGAGAATGGGATTTCTACAACGATCGCAAACCCCTCAGATAGAATCTGAGAATAAAACTCAGAATAAAAAAAATTGTTGTAATCCAACAATCGATCTTGGTTAGGATGATTAACCGAGTTAATCCAAAAATTCTGCTGATACATTCGAATAATTAAACGTTTCACAAGTAGTGAACTAAATTTCTTGTTATTACAACTAACAATTTCCACAGGTTCGGAACCTTTTAATCCATAATCATGGGCAAATGCATAAATATACTCCTGAAAGAGAAGTGGGTAAACGAAGTATTGTTGACGAGATTTCTGTTTTTCTGAATACCCTTCCAATTTTTCCATTTGTATTTCTACTTGAATCAGAAAGAAGAAGCATTTCTCGGTTTCTCAAATGATGATACATAGTGCAATATGGTCAAAACAGGGTGTTGCATTTTTTAATACAAACCCTGGAAAGAAAAGGAATCTAATCCACAGATCTTTTCCTTTTCTATCCAATTAGTTTATGTTTGTTCTAATTACAAAAGAGAACAAATCTTTTATTTTTGCAGGCCAATCGCTCTTTTGACTTTGGAATCCAGTCTCTTTATCAATATACTGCTTCTTTTACACATTCAATCCATAACATCCCTTTTCAATCTATAATCAAGAATAATTAGGATTTCTAAAAAAAAAAAAAAAGAAAAAATCAAGGGTCCGTTCATAGGAAAACCCAACCTTTCCCCGCATCAGGCACTAATCTATTTTTAACGTCTAATTAGATCGGGGAATCATTTCAATTAAGAAGTTAAGCTCGTTGCTTTTTATTTTACCAGAATTGGAGCCAGGCTCTATCCATTTATTCACTAGACCCAGAAAATAGGAATTTTTTATTCCATTCCAAAAATCAAAAATAAGAAATTGATTTTATTACGACATGCTATTTTTTCCATTCATTACCCTTGAGGATCAGTCGTGGTCTTCTAGACTCTACCAAGAGTCTGGACGAATTTTTTGCTTCATCCAAATGTGTAAAAGATCATAGTCGCACTTAAAAGCCGAGTACTCTACCATTGAGTTAGCAACCCAGATAAAATAGGATCTTAGATACGATCGAAACCCAAAAATCAATGGAATTACACCGCACGCTCCTGTCAAAACATTGAACTAGCAAAACATTAAAAGAAAGATTTTATCGCCCATTAAAAACACTCAAATGCCAAAATGAACAGGTTCGGCTAAATTTCACTAAGGTTAAAAAAGGAGCGGCCCCAATCACGATAGCAAAATTGTCATTTTTTTAGCAATTTATATTTCTTTATATAAATAAATCTTGTATGAGAGTACATGCAAGAGGGACAACCTTATCATTTGAGCGAAGTGTAGACAGAAAAACCTAATATGGAGTGAGGATAAAGAGACCTATCTATCTACAAATTCTATTTGTTCAATAGACCTTTGTCAATGGAAATACAATGGTAAGAAAACAAATTAGATAGAAAAAGTAAATAAAATAAGGGCTTATGTTGGATTGGCACGACATAAATCCAGTCAAAAATAGGACTAAGAAAGAGGCAAATTGTGTCTAAATAATTAGACAACGAGGGATACTAGTGATCCTCTCCTACTTTTTTATTCATTTAGTTCTTCAATTAACTCAAAGTTCCTTCTTTTTCTTTAAAGAATTCTGCCTTCCTTAAAATATCATAAACAGTTCTTGTAGGTTGAGCACCCTTTTCAAGGAAATAGAGAATAGCTGGAACATTTAAACAAGTTTGATTCTTTATCGGATCATAAAAACCTACTTTTCGAAGATCTCTTCCTTCTCTTCGAGATCGAACATCAATTGCAACGATTCGATAGACAGCTTATTGGGATAGATGTAGCTAAACAATGCCCCCCCTAGAAACGTATAGGAGGTTTTCTCCTCATACGGCTCGAGAAAAAGATTCGAATTTCTGTCTATAATACAAGTAGATAGAAATTAGACTATGACTTGCATTAATTTCCTTACAGAAAAAACAAATTTCATTTATACTCATGACTCAAGTTGGTTAATTTTGACTGACAGACTTAAAAGGAAAAATCCTTCCAAATTTTTTGAGTCGTCTCTAAACTCTTTTCTTTGTCTCATCTCGAACGAATTGACTTTTATTCCTTATTCTGATCCAATTCTATTGTTGAGACAATTGAAAATCGCGTTTACTTGTTCCGGAATTCTTTATCTTTGATTTGTGAAATCCTTGGGTTTAGACATTACTTCGGGAATTCCTATTCTTTTTTCTTTCAAAAGAGTAGCAACATACCCTTTTTTTCTTATTTCCTTCGATAAAGCATTTCCCTCTTCTATAGAAATCGAATATGGGCGATTGATTCTGATAAACTTTTAATTGAAAGAGTTTTTCCAATCTTCCAAAATTGGACTTTCTTCTTATTTTAACCTTTTGATTTCTATATTAAGGATAGACTGACAAAGTTGGCCTAATTTATTAGTTTTCACTAACCCTAGATTCTTTCCCTTGATAAAAAATCAATTCTGTCCTCTCGAGCTCCATCGTGTACTATTTACTTACAAACAACCCAGCGCAAATTTGGTTCGGGACGAATAGAACAGACTATGTCGAGCCAAGAGCATTTTCATTACTATGGAAAATGATGGATAACAAAATCCACAATCGATCATGTCCTTCAAGTCGCACGTTGCTTTCTACCACATCGTTTTAAACGAAGTTTTACCATAACAAACATTCCTCTAATTTCATTGCAAAGTGGTATAGGGAATTGATCCAATATGGATGGGATCATGAATAGTCATTGGTTTAGTTTAGTTTTTTGTATACTAATTCAAACTTGCTATCTATGGAGAAATATGGATAAAAGAAATAAGTATTTATCGGGGAAGACTCCGCAAAGATCCAATTTATTTAAACCCATATTCTATCATATGAAGGAAAGGAAACATAGTTCGAAAAAGACGAATAAACAAGTTTGCTTAAGACTTATTTTTTATTGAATTTCCATCCTCAACAGAGGACTCGAGATGGTCAATCCTGAAATGAGAAGCGAAGGATCGACTCTTCTCCAACAAATAAACTATCAACCTCAAAAAAAGTTTAATTAATTTAATTACTATATTAGAATTAGATTAGCAATATATTTTTCCATAACAAAAACTATTAACTAAATAAACTATTCCAATGAAAAGATTGAAAGTTTTTTGGTAGTTATAGAATTCTCGTACTTCTTCGACTCGAATACCAAAAGAGGGAAAAAAATGAAGTAAAAAAAAAAAACACATTTCGTGTAAAGTCAAATTAAGGCCTTTGCTTTTACTTATAGCATTCTTTCTTTTACCTAAAAGAAGCAACTCCAAATCAAAAATCAGGAGAAGTATGATTTTTTGAATCCATTCTATCCAACGAACAGTTCTTACCTTATCCTTACCAGAATGGATCATTCTGGATATTTAAAGAATCGCAGATCGAGATGGTTTTCGCTTAACCAAAGAGGGGCCCTTTTTACTAATAATATAATACAACAAAAATCTATCTCTATCATAAAGGGATAGGTCTCATTTTTTATACAGTGTTTTACGTCAAGTTTAAAATTTTTTCAATTAATTCGAAAGCCGAGTAGACAGAATATATGAATTTCTCTCTAATCCTCACATTCCATTGATTTAGAAATGGATATTTGCAAATCAGATAATATCTAAAATACAAAAATGGAGTTCCTATCCATAGAATAGAAACCCTTTTTCTTTTTTCGCAAGCCGATCTTGGTCAAAAGTTTTAAGACCTGTGCTGAAACTAAAAACTTCCTATTCTTTAATCTGGCCATGAAATATAGAATTAGGATACCCCCTTTATTTTCTTTTTATTTACTTACTTTAGTTCTTTAGTTCGGGAAAAATAAATAGGGGGTCCTTCTTTTCTTTCACATTAGATGTCAAATGTATCATGTAAGAATTCCCCCTTCATGGATATGGAGCATAAAGTTTATCTAAGAAGTTCGAATTTCAAAACACATATGAGTAATGAGTAGTAGTAGGGGCATATCCTGAATGTGACTGATAGACCCAATTTTTCATGAAAATAAAGATATTCAATTTGACTGGACTTGACACTTGATTATGTTTTCTGAGAAAGAAAAAGAATGCTTAGAAATGCATCTAATCTAAGAGTTCATAAGAGATAATTATTCTCTTTAATAAACTTTCTTTTGTCTCGTGTGGGGTACAATATGATTTTATCTTTCGTTTCATCAGAAAAAATCTGGGACGGAAGGATTCGAACCTCCGAGTAACGGGACCAAAACCCGCTGCCTTACCACTTGGCCACGCCCCATTTCTGGTTTTATGCGACACTAATAAACACTATTATGTTTATTTGTTATTCGTCAATCCCACTTCAATTACATAAAAAATGAGGGATACTCTCTTGCTAGGATTCTAGACATGCGGATAATATAGAATCCAAAAAATGCATTGATCATTACATGGAATTCTATTAAGATATTATATGAAAGTTGAATTTCTTCCATTCTCATTTGAGAGTGCGAATACAAGGAGGTATTTTGCGTTTGGGAAAGTCCGAAGAAAAAAGGATTTTGAACCCGCCTTTTCTTTTTTCCCTTAGAAAAATAACTCAATCAAAATCCAATTATCTACTCTACAAGAACGAAATGCTTGTTATGCCTAATATACTTAGTTTAACCTGTATCTGTTTTAATTCTGTTCTTTATCCGACTAGTTTTTTCTTCGCCAAATTGCCCGAAGCTTATGCCATTTTCAACCCAATCGTGGATTTTATGCCTGTCATACCTATACTCTTTTTTCTATTAGCCTTTGTTTGGCAAGCTGCTGTAAGTTTTCGATGAAATCTTTACTACTCTGTTCTGTCTGCCAAATTGAATGATGTATTCATTCCAAAAAAATTCTAAAAATGAATAAAAGCCGAGAAGTCTTATATTATGAACCTTCGATTCTAAAATTCTAATTCTTCTACATTGAATGTATAGCTGCAGCAATAAATTGGGATCCGCCTTTCTACCCCACCCCCTGCACCTACGTTGAGCAGGTACCTTTAGGTACCCACACAATACCTAACCTAATTTTTGATATTGATAAGAGTGCTTATTATAAATCAATTCTTGCAATTTTTTTCAAGAATTGATTTTTGCATTTTTAGGTGTAAAAATAAACAAAACCCATCCTAGTGGATCTGTGTGGTAAGGAAAAACGGGTAATCTATTCCTTAAAAAAAAATCTTGGAGATTATGTAATGCTTACTCTCAAACTTTTTGTTTATACAGTAGTGATATTCTTTGTTTCCCTCTTTATCTTTGGATTCTTATCTAATGACCCAGGACGTAATCCTGGGCGTGAGGAGTAAAAATCCAAATTTTTTTGGAATTTTTTCTTACAAATTGGATTTGTTTCGTACATTTATCTATGAGAAAATCCGGGGGTCAGAATTCCTTCCAATTCGAAAGTCCCAAATGATCCGAGGGGGCGGAAAGAGAGGGATTCGAACCCTCGGTACAAAAAAATTGTACAACGGATTAGCAATCCGCCGCTTTAGTCCACTCAGCCATCTCTCCCCGTTCCAAATCGAAAGGTTTCCGTGATATGACAGAGGCAAGAAATAACGATTGCAAAAAATCCTTCCTTTTTCTTTCAAAAGTCCATAAAAATTATATTGCCAATTCCATTTTAATTATATTCTTTTTTCTTAATGTTAATAAAAAAAAGAAGAAAATTCTTGTTTTTTCTTTCTAAAATTCGATATTGGCTGAGAAACAATCAGATAGATTTTCTCTTCAGCGGGCATTTTCATATAGGACTTGTTATAATAAAACAAGCAGGTTATATAAAAAATAAAAAACTCTTTTTTCGATTATTTATAAACAAAACAAAAAGGGTTCTTATCAAACCCACCATAAAATTGGAAAGAAAGATAAAGTAAGTAGACCTGACTCCTTGAATGATGCCTCTATCCACTATTCTGATATATAAATTCGATGTAGATGAAATTGTATAAGCGGATTTTTTGTATTTCCTTAGACTTAGACCGCGCAAGGCAAGAATTTTTCGCTATTTACGATTTCATATTCTTGTTACTAGATGTTCTATAGGAATAAAAAGAAATCGCAACTCCTTTCCGCTACACATAAAAATTGATTTCGAAAGTCAATTTTTTTTTTTCAATATCTTTCTTTTTTTTTTTTCAGAATCCAATTTTTGTTCTTCCACCCATGCAATAGAGAGCGAGTGGGAAAAGAGGGGTTACTTTTATTTTCATTTTTCCTTAAAAGATAGGCTTTGAAATAGGAGTCATGGAATAATGCTGAATTCAAATGTTTATTTCTATAGTATAAGAAAAACTAATCGAATCAAATTCATGGATTTACCACGACCTCGGTTGTGACCCCATAGATAAAAATAAAAAATTTCTATCTTCGAGACCTTTGAAAAAGGGGCATTGAACGAGAAAGAAATCGTCCACAGATAATCAAACTAGCGTATGCCTTGGAAGTGATATGAGGTGCTCGGAAATGGTTGAAGTAATTGAATAGGAGGATCACTATGACTATAGCCCTTGGTAGAGTTACTAAAGAAGAAAATGATCTATTTGATATTATGGACGACTGGTTACGAAGGGACCGTTTCGTTTTTGTAGGATGGTCCGGCCTATTGCTCTTTCCTTGTGCTTATTTCGCTTTAGGGGGTTGGTTTACAGGGACAACTTTTGTAACTTCTTGGTATACCCATGGATTGGCTAGTTCCTATTTGGAAGGTTGTAATTTCTTAACCGCGGCAGTTTCCACCCCTGCCAATAGTTTAGCACACTCTTTGTTGCTACTATGGGGCCCGGAAGCGCAAGGGGATTTTACTCGTTGGTGTCAATTAGGCGGTCTGTGGACTTTTGTCGCTCTCCATGGGGCTTTTGCACTAATAGGTTTCATGTTACGTCAATTTGAACTTGCTCGGTCTGTTCAATTGCGGCCTTATAATGCAATTTCATTCTCTGCTCCAATCGCTGTTTTTGTTTCCGTATTCCTTATTTATCCACTGGGGCAATCTGGTTGGTTCTTTGCGCCGAGTTTTGGCGTAGCAGCGATATTTCGATTC